TTTTTATTTTATTTTATTTATATAAAAAAAGATTAAAAATGGTTTATATATATATATATATATATATATTAAATATTTAATTTAATAATATAATTAATAATAAATTAAATTAAATTAATTAAATTATGTTATATTAATTTATTATAATTTATTAAATTATAAAAATTTAAATAGCCATATTAATTTTTAAATAAATATTTTAAAAAAAAAAAAGAGAAATCATTCAATATTTAATAATTTATATTAAATATTTTAATATAATTTATTATATGTATATTAAAAATTTAATATATAAATTTAATTATATTAATAATTTATTAAATTTTTAATTTAAATATTTTTTTTATAATTATATATATATATATTCATAAAAAAAAAAAAATTCTATGTGAAAAATTTAGTATATAAATAAATATTATGATTTATTAAATTTAATTTAAATTTATTTTACATATAAATTTTAGTATGAATTTTATATTATTTTAAAAATATTATATAATAAAAGTAGTAATTAATATTAAAAATTTAAGAAATTAAGATTTAGTAATATTTTTATTATAAACAAATTTTGTGCCAGCAGTTGCGGTTATACAAAATATAATTTAAATTTTATTAGTTAATAATTAATAATAAATTAAAAATTAAATATTAAATTATTAGGTGAAATTTTAATTTAATGTAAATTTTAAATTAATATTATGTTTTATAAGATTTTATAAAAAACTAGGATTAGATACCCTATTATTAAAAATTAAAAATAAAAACTAAAATAGTATATAATAATTTATTGAAACTTAAATAAGTTGGCGGTATTTTAGTTCATTTAGAGGAATCTGTCTAATAATTGATAATCCACGAATAAATTTACTTAATATTTAATTTTGTATATCGTTGTTAAAAAAATATTTTTTAATAAAAATAATATTTAAAAATTAAAATAAAAAATTAATTCAGATCAAGATGCAGATAATAATTAAGAATATGATGGATTACAATAATAAATATAATTAAATGAATAATATTTTGAAATAAATATTTGAAGGTGGATTTAAATGTAATTTTATTTAGTTTAATAAAATGATTATAAATTAAAATATGTACATATTGCCCGTCGCTTTCATTAATAAATTGAAATAAGTCGTAACAAAGTAGAGGTACTGGAAAGTGTTTCTAGAAAGAACAAATTAGAGCTTGTAAAAGTATTTCATTTACATTGAAAAGAAATTAAAAATTAATTAATTTGAGGGGGAAAAATTAATAAATTAAAATTAATAAAATAATTTTTAAAATAAAATATTTAATGGGGGTTAAAGTATTTTTTTATGAAAAAATTATAAATTTTATAGTTAATTAGTATTGTAAAAGAAATTTGAAATAAATGAAAATAAATTTATTTTAAAGTAAATTTTATTTATTGTATCTTGTGTATCAGAGTTTATTAAAAATATTTTTTAAGTAAAAATTTCTCGAATTTAAAAGAGTTAATTAATTATTAAAGTTAATGTGGTATAATTATTTTTAATAATTAATTGGAAATGAAATGTTAATCGTTTTTAAATATATCTAGTTTTTTTAGAAAAAAATTTAATTTTAAATGTTAAATTAAAAATATTTTTATTTTTAATTTTTTTTTATTTAACATTAAATATTTTAAGGGATAAGCTTTAAAAATAAAATTTTATAATATTATTTAATTTAAAATAAAATTTTTAAAATTTATATTGTTTAAAAATTATAATTTTTTATAAATAATTTTATTTAAATTTAAAATTTAATATTAAAATATTTAATTTTTTATAAAAAAATAATTTCTACATTAAATAAAATTAATTATAATGATAAAATTAGTATATAATTTTTATAAAAATAATAATTTATAAAAATTTAATAAAAGGAATTCGGCAAATTTATATATTCACTTGTTTATCAAAAACATGTCTTTTTGTTAATAATTTAAAGTCTGGTCTGCCCACTGATAATATATTAAAGGGCTGCAGTATTTTGACTGTACAAAGGTAGCATAATCATTAGTCTCTTAATTGGTGACTTGTATGAAGGATTTGATGAAATATAAACTGTCTCTTATTAATTTATAAAATTTAATTTTTTAGTTAAAAAGCTAAAATAAATTTAAAAGACGAGAAGACCCTATAGAGTTTTATAATTAATTTTAGTTAATATTTTATATAAATTTTTTAATTTAAATTAAATTAATTATTATATTGGGGTGATAGAAAAATTTAATTAACTTTTTTTAAATATTTAACATTTATAAATGATATTATGATCCGTTTTTAGCGATTATAAGAATAAATTACCTTAGGGATAACAGCGTAATTTTTTTTTTTAGTACAAATAAGAAAAAAAGTTTGCGACCTCGATGTTGGATTAAGATAAAATTTAAATGCAAAAGTTTAAAATTTTGATCTGTTCGATCATTAAAATCTTACATGATCTGAGTTCAAACCGGTGTAAGCCAGGTTGGTTTCTATCTTTAAATAATATAAATATTTTAGTACGAAAGGATCAAATATTTTAAATAATTTAATAATAAAGAATTTTATTAATTAGTTTTATAAGCTATTTTGACAGAAAAATGTGATGATTTTAGAAGTCATAAATATATAATTTATTATATATATAGTAAATGATATTTAATGATTTATATATATATATATTAGGTATTTTAATTTTAATTTTAGGATTATTAATTGGTGTAGCTTTTTTAACTTTATTAGAGCGTAAAGTTTTAGGTTATATTCAAATTCGTAAGGGTCCCAATAAATTAGGATTTATAGGTATTTTACAGCCTTTTTCTGATGCTATTAAATTATTTACTAAAGAGCAAATTTTTCCCAATTATTCAAATTATATATCTTATTATTTTTCTCCTGTAGTTGGGTTTATTTTATCTTTAATAATTTGAATATTAATTCCTTATTATTTTAATATAATTAGATTTAATTTGGGTATTTTATTTTTTTTATGTTGTACAAGTTTAGGGGTTTATACTATTATGGTTTCTGGTTGATCTTCAAACTCTAATTATTCTTTATTAGGGGGTTTACGAGCTGTAGCTCAAACTATTTCTTATGAAGTAAGATTAGCTTTAATTATATTATCAAGAATTATTATAATTATAGATTTTAATTTAATAAATTTAAAGGTTTATCAACAAGTAATTTGATTTATTTTTTTTATAATTCCTTTAAGGTTATGTTTTTTTTCTTCTTTATTAGCAGAAACAAATCGTACTCCATTTGATTTTGCTGAAGGTGAGAGAGAGTTAGTTTCAGGATTTAATATTGAATATAGAAGTGGGGGATTTGCTTTAATTTTTTTAGCTGAATATGCGAGAATTTTATTTATAAGAATATTATTCGTTTTATTATATATAGGGGGTTATAGTTTAAGTTTAGGATTTTATTTTAAGTTAACTATTATTTCTTTTTTATTTATTTGAGTTCGGGGAACTTTACCTCGTTACCGATATGATAAATTAATATATTTATCTTGAAAAAGATATTTACCTGTTTCTTTAAATTTTTTATTATTTTTTGTAGGCTTGATAATTTTTTTAAATTAGTTAATAATTTTTAGTATAAATTAATAGAATAAATAATTCTTTCTTAAGTTTTCAAAACAAATGCTTTTACAAGCTCATTAATTAATTAATTATTGAAGATTATATTATCTCAGTATTTATTTATAATAGGATTTATGATAAAATATAAAAAATAAATAATTGTTAATAATTGGCCTGTAATAATATAAGGATCTTCTACAGGACGTGCCCCAATTCAAGTTAATAAAATAACTGTTACTACTATAAATCAAAATAAAATTTGATTTAAGGGATAAAATTGAATTCCTTGAATTTTTTTATTAAAAGTTAAAGGTAAAATAATTAAAATTAAAATTGATATAATTAGAGCAATAACTCCCCCTAATTTATTAGGGATTGAACGTAGAATAGCATAGGCAAATAAGAAATATCATTCAGGTTGAATATGAATAGGGGTAACTAAAGGATTAGCAGGAATAAAATTATCTGGATCTCCTAATAAATAAGGATTAGTTAATGTTAATAAAATTAAAGAAAATAATAAAATAATAAATCCGATTAAGTCCTTAAAAGAGAAAAATGGATGAAATGGAATTTTATCTAAATTTCTATTAATTCCTAAAGGGTTATTAGATCCTGTTTGATGGAGGAATAATAAATGAATTATAATTAATATTATAATAATAAATGGAAATAAAAAGTGAAAGGAATAAAATCGTGTTAATGTAGCATTATCTACAGCAAATCCCCCTCAAATTCAATTTACTAATATAGTTCCTAAATAAGGAATAGCTGATAATAAATTAGTAATAACAGTAGCTCCTCAAAATGATATTTGTCCCCAAGGTAATACATATCCTATAAATGCTGTTGCTATAAGAATAAATAAAATAATTACTCCAACTATTCAAGTATATTTTAAATTAAAAGATTCATAATAAATTCCTCGTCCAATATGTAAGTAAATACAAATAAAGAAAAAGGAAGCTCCATTAGCGTGAAGAGTGCGAATTAATCATCCATAATTTACATTTCGACAAATATAATTAACTCTATAAAAAGCTAATTCAATATTAGCTGTATAATATATTGTTAAAAATAATCCAGTGATAATTTGAATAATTAAACATAAACCTAATAAAGAGCCAAAATTTCATCAAGAAGAAATATTTGATGGTGAAGGTAAATCAATTAAAGCTCTATTAATAATTTTTAATAGGGGGTGGGTTTTTCGTAAAGGAAAAAATTTATTTATCATTAGTTTAATTTATAGATCGTAAAGGCCCAAAAAAAATATTAGTAATTTTTACTACACTTACTAAAGTAATAAAAAGATAAATGATTATTATTATTATTATATAGTAAGTTTGATTATTATATAATTTGGATAAATTAATTTTATTTTCATTATTAAAAAATAAAAAAAAATTTATTATATTTTTTATTTCATAATTAAAATAAAAATTTAATCAATTTATATTATAAATAAGTATAATTCTTAGGAAAAGAATTATAATTAATATAAAATTAAAAATGATTTTTATTAAAAAATTAAATTGAAATAATTCATTAGAAGCAATTCTAGAAACATAAATAAATAAAACTAATAATCCCCCGAGAAATACTAAAAATAAAATATAAGAAAATCAATATGAATGAATTAATATTCCTCTTAATAGACATGTTAATATAGTTTGTATTAAAATTAAAAATCCTATAGATAAGGGGTGATTTATGAATAATATAAAAATAGAAAATAAAATAATTATTAAAGATAAAGATATTTTTATAATATCAAAGAATAGTTTAAGATAAAATAATAATTTTGGAGATTATTGATAAAGATATACTTTTTCTTTGAAGTTTTTAAAATAAAAATTTATTTTTGGTTTACAAGACCAATGTTTTATTTAAACTATAAAAACAACAAATGATAATATTAAACATATGATTTATTATTATATTTATATTTATTGTAGGAAATATAATTTTTGTTTCTAAACATAAACATTTATTAATTGTTTTATTAAGATTAGAATTTATTGTTTTAAGAATTTTTTTTTTTTTATTGATATATTTAAATTTTGTGAGAAATGACATATATATATTAATAATTTTTTTAGTTTTTTCTGTATGTGAAGGAGCTTTAGGATTGTCAATTTTAGTTTCAATAATTCGTACACATGGGAATGATTATTTTCAAAGATTTAACTTATTATAAATGATAAAATTTTTATTTATAATTTTTTTTATAATTCCTTTATGTTTTTTAAAAAAAATATTTTGAATGGTTCAAATAATAATAATATTAATAATATTAATATTTATATTTTTAAATATTAATATTATAAATTTTAATAATTTAAGTTATATAATAGGTTGTGATTTAATTTCTTTTGGTTTAATTTTATTAAGAATTTGAATTTGTATATTAATAATTATAGCAAGAGAAAATTTATATAAAAATAATTATTATATAAATTTTTTTTTGTTAAATATTATTATTTTATTGATTATATTATATTTAACTTTTAGAGTAATAAATTTATTTATATTTTATTTATTTTTTGAGGGGAGATTAATTCCTACATTATTATTAATTATAGGATGGGGATATCAACCTGAACGAATTCAAGCTGGTTTATATTTATTATTTTATACTTTATTTGCTTCATTACCTATATTAATAGGGATTTTTTTTATTTTTTATGAATATAATTATATAATTATATATTATTTTAAATTTTTTAGGATAAATTTTTATCTATTATATTTATCAATAATTTTAGCTTTTTTAGTTAAAATACCTATATATTTTGTTCATTTATGATTACCCAAAGCTCATGTTGAAGCCCCTGTTTCAGGTTCTATAATTTTAGCGGGGATTATATTAAAGTTAGGGGGATATGGGCTTTTACGGGTAATAATTCTTTTTCAAAAAATTGGAATGAAATTAAATTTTATTTGAGTTATTATTAGATTAGTGGGTGGATTTTATATTAGTTTAAATTGTTTATGTCAGGTTGATATAAAATCTTTAATTGCTTATTCTTCTGTTGCTCACATAAGATTAGTAATTTGTGGTATTATATCTATGAATTATTGGGGGTTTATAGGTTCTTATATTATAATAATTGGGCATGGATTATGTTCTTCTGGGATATTTTGTTTAGCTAATATTAATTATGAACGATTACAAAGACGAAGATTATATATTAACAAGGGTTTAATAAATTTTATACCTTCAATAAGTTTATGATGATTTCTTTTAATATCTTCTAATATAGCTGCACCACCTTCTCTTAATTTAATAGGGGAAATAAGATTAATTAATAGAATAATTAGATGATCATGATTAACAATAATTATATTAATTTTAATTTCTTTTTTTAGAGCTGCTTATAGATTATATTTATATTCTTTTACACAACATGGATATTATAATATGGGGGTATATAGATTTTATGGGGGAGTTTCTCGAGAATATTTAATATTAATATTACATTGATTACCTTTAAATATTTTAGTTTTAAAAATTGATTATATAATAATTTGATTTTAATATTTAAATAATTTAATAAAAATATTGATTTGTGGAGTCAAAAATATGATAAAAATCATTTTAAATTGTGAAAAATAATAATTATTCTATTTGTTTCATTAGATTTTTTTTTTTATTTTTTTTTAGTTTAATAAATTTTTTTTTTATAATTTATTTTATTATGGAAGATTTAGTTATTTTTTTAGAGTGGGAGATTATTTCTTTTAATTCAATAGTAATTGTTATATCTATTTTACTAGATTGAATATCTTTATTATTTATAATGTTTGTATTAATAATTTCATCTTCAGTAATTTATTACAGAAAAAGATATATGAGTTCTGAGTTAAATTTGAATCGATTTATTATTTTAGTCTTATTATTTGTTTTTTCTATGATTTTATTAATTATTAGTCCTAATATGATTAGAATTTTTTTAGGGTGGGATGGATTAGGTTTAGTTTCTTATTGTTTGGTAATTTTTTATCAAAATATTAAGTCTTATAATGCTGGTATATTAACTGCTTTATCTAATCGAATTGGTGATGTTATAATTTTGATGTTAATTTCATGAATGATAAATTATGGTAGATGAAATTATATTTTTTATTTAGATTTTATAAATAATGATTATTCAATAAAAATAGTTAGATTATTATTAATTATTGCTGCCATAACTAAAAGTGCTCAAATTCCTTTTAGTTCTTGATTACCGGCAGCTATAGCTGCTCCCACTCCTGTTTCTGCTTTAGTTCATTCTTCTACTTTAGTGACTGCTGGTGTTTATTTATTAATTCGTTTTAATTTAATATTAGTTGATATAATTTTTTTAAAATTTTTATTATTATTATCTGGTTTAACAATAATAATAGCTGGGATTACTGCTAATTATGAATTTGATTTAAAGAAAATTATTGCTTTGTCAACTTTAAGTCAATTAGGTTTAATAATAAGAATTTTAAGAATGGGGTTATCTGATTTAGCTTTTTTTCATTTATTAACACATGCTATGTTTAAGGCTTTATTGTTTATATGTGCTGGTATAATTATTCATATGATAAATGATATTCAAGATATTCGTTATATAGGGGGTATTAGGTTATACATTCCTTTAACTTCTTTATGTTTAAGAATTTCTAATTTATCATTATGTGGAATTCCTTTTTTAGCGGGATTTTATTCTAAGGATTTAATTTTAGAAATAGTTAGAATGAGAAATTTAAATTTATTAATTTTTATTTTATATTATTTTTCTACAGGTTTAACTATATTTTATACTATTCGTTTATTATTTTATTTAATGGTAAATGATTATAATTTATTAGTGGTTTATAATTTATATGATGAGGATTATATAATATTAAAAAGAATGTTTATATTATTGTTTATAAGATTAGTAGTAGGAAGATTATTATCTTGATTAATTTTTAATTATCCTTATATGATTTATTTACCTTTTAATATAAAAATTATAGTTTTATATGTAAGATTTATAGGTTTATTTATGGGTTATTTAATTAGAAAAATAAGAATTTACTCTAAAAATAAATTTTTAATATTTTATAAGTTAAGAAATTTTTTATCTTTAATGTGATTTATACCTAATTTATCTACATATGGTTTAAATTATTATTTTATATATATAGGTTATAATTTAGTAAAAAATGTTGATATAGGTTGAAGAGAATTGTATAGAGGTCAAGGTATATTTAAAATTATAAAAAATTATTCTATTTTTTATAATTTTTATCAAATAAATAATTTTAAAATTTATTTATTTAGATTTGTTTTATGAATAATAATTTATTATTTTATAATATTATTATATTAATTTAAATAGCTTATAAATAGAGTATAATATTGAAGATATTAGGGAGATTAAATAATCTTTAAATATTTATAAAAAAAAATTTTTTTTATTTACAATGAAAATGTAATGTTTTAATATAAACTATATAAATAGAAATATTAATGGATATTAACCACTATAATATAAGTTAGAAGCTTAATTTATATATTTCTTTTAATTGGAATATAATTCAATAATATCATTAACAGTGATATACCTCTATTTTGGTTTCAATTAATAATTAAATAAGGAGTAAAAAACTCTTTCTTTTAAGTCGAAATTAAATGCAAAATTGCTTCTTATTTAAGATAAATTGAAGTCAATATTTTTTGAATGCAAATCAAATGTTTTGTTTAAACTATAATCCTAACTAGTTCAATTAAGTATATTTTGATTTCACTCATGATATAATCCAATTAATAATATAATTAAAAAGAAAAATCTAATTTTTGTTAGGGGGATAATATTTACTAAATTAAAAGATACAATAAATGGGAAAATTAATGCGATTTCAATATCAAAAATTAAAAAAATTACTGTAATTAAAAAGAAATGTAAGGAAAAAGGTAAACGAGCAGATGATTTAGGGTCAAATCCGCATTCAAATGGGGAATTTTTTTCTCGGTCTATAAATGATTTTTTTGATAAGATTATAGATAAAATTATAAAAATATTAGAAATAAGAATGATAATTATAGATATTCTTAATAATAAATTAATTATTTATATTAATTTTAATTAAACTTTTTGATTGGAAATCAAATATACTAAATATATTATATAAATAAGTTAATTTCCTCATCAATAAATTGAAATATAAAGGAATAATCATACTACATCGACAAAATGTCAATATCAAGCTGCTGCTTCAAATCCAAAATGATGTTTATTAGAAAAATGATAATTTAGATGTCGGATAAAGCAAATAGAAAGGAAAATTGTTCCAATAATAACATGTAATCCGTGAAATCCTGTAGCCATAAAAAATGTTGATCCATAAACACAATCAGCAATAGTAAATGATGCTTCTAAATATTCATACGCTTGAAGAATAGTAAAATAAATTCCTAAGATAATTGTAAAGAATAAACTTTGTACAGTTTGAGAGTAATTATTTTCTATAATAGCATGGTGAGCTCAAGTTACAGTAACACCTGAAGTAATTAAAATAATAGTATTTAATAGGGGGATTTGAAATGGGTTAAATGTTACAATATTTATAGGGGGTCATATAGCTCCAATTTCAATATTAGGGGATAATCTTCTATGAAAAAAAGCTCAAAAAAAAGAAAGAAAAAAAAAAATTTCTGAGATAATAAAAAGAATTATACCTCATCGTAATCCTTTAGAAACTTTAATTGTATGCTTACCTTGGAATGTTCCTTCCCGGCAAATATCACGTCATCATTGATATATAGTTAAAATCACAATTATATATCCTAAAATTAAAAGGTATATATTAAATTCAAGGAACCATTTAATTATACCTGTTACTAAAGTTATTACACCAATAGCTCCTGTTAAAGGTCATGGTCTATAATCAACTAAGTGAAATGGGTGGTTATTATTTATTGTCATTAATTAACTTCTCTAGAATATAAAGTTCTTAAAATAGCAATTACATATGATTGAATAATAGCTACTGCTGATTCTAATACTAATAAAAGAATTTGTATAAAAATTAAAATAAATAATATGAAGAAAGATATATTATTTCCCGTTCTTCTTAGTAAAGTTAATAATAAATGTCCTGCAATTATATTAGCAGTTAGTCGAACTGCTAAAGTTCCTGGCCGAATAATATTACTAATTGTTTCAATTAATACTATAAAAGGTATTAAAATACTAGGAGTTCCTTGAGGAATTATATGAGTAAATATATGTTGAGCATTGAAAATTCATCCATAAATTATGAATCTTAATCATAATGTTAAGGATATTGATAAAGAAATAGTTAAATGTCTAGTTCTAGTAAAAATATATGGAAATAATCCTAAAAAATTATTAAAAAGAATAAATGAAAATAAGGAAATAAAAATAAATGTTGATCCATTAAATCTATTAGGACCTAATAAAGTTTTAAATTCATTATGAAGTTTATTTAAAATAAAATTTCATAGGATGAATTGTCGATTAGGAATAATTCAGAAAGAATAGGGGATAATTATTAAGCCGATTAAAGTTCTTATTCAATTTAAAGATAAGTTAAAAATATTAGTTGAGGGGTCAAAGATTGAAAAAAGATTTGTTATCATTTTCAATATAAATTTTTTTTAGAATTTTTAATGTTAATAATATTATCATTATTATTTTTAATTTGAAAAATATAATAATTTATAATATTAAATAAAATAAAAATTGTAATAAAAAAAAAAATAGATAAAATTCAATTAATAGGCATTATTTGAGGGATAAAAGAATATTACTTAAAATGTAATAATTTAAATTTGACATATTTATGTTATTATTTAACTAATTCTTTCATTAGAAGTAATTGCTAATTTACTATTAAATGGTTTAAGAGACCAATACTTGCTTTCAGTCATCTAATGAGGAATAATTATTAATTCAGTTAATAAAATTACTAATTGAAATTCTTTCAATTACAATAGGTATGAAGCTATGATTAGCTCCACAAATTTCTGAACATTGGCCAAAAAAGATTCCTGGCCGATTAATAAATAATCTTGTTTGATTTAATCGACCAGGATTTGCATCAATTTTAATACCAAGAGATGGAATAGTTCAGGAATGAATTACATCTGTTGCAGTAACTAAAACACGAATTTGATTATTTATAGGTAAAACAACACGGTTATCGACATCTAAAAGACGAAAATTTATAGGGGAATTTTTTTCATATTGTAATATATAGGAATCAAATTCAACATTATTAAAATCAGAATATTCATAACTTCAGTATCATTGATGCCCAATAGATTTTAAAGTAATTAAAGGATTATTAAGTTCATCAAGTAAATACAATAATCGTAGAGAAGGAAGAGCAATGAAAATTAAAGTAATTGCTGGGGTAATTGTTCAAATTAATTCAATTATTTGACCTTCAAGTAAAAATCGATTAATATATTTATTAAAAAATAAATTTATTATAAGATAACTAACTAAAATAGTAATTATAATTAAAATAATTAAAGTATGATCGTGGAAAAAGATAATTTGTTCTATTAAAGGTGAAGCTCCGTTTTGGAAATTAATATTATATCAAGTTGCCATTTCTAAAAAAAGGATAATCCTTTATAAATGGGGTTTAAATCCATTACATATAGTCTGCCATATTAGAAGTTTCTTAAAATAGGAAGTTCATTATATGAATGTTCAGAAGGTGGTAAATTTTGTAGTCATTCAATAGAAGAAGGTATATTTAATGAAAATAAGATAATTCGTTGATTAATTATAGATTCTCAAATAATTATTATTATTATTATTATTGAAATAAGGGAAATATATGAGCCAAAAGAAGAAATAATATTTCATGTTAAGTATCTATCAGGATAATCTGAATAACGACGAGGTATACCAGCTAACCCTAAAAAATGTTGGGGAAAAAATGTTAAATTAACTCCAATAAATATTGATAAAAATTGAATTTTTAATAAATAAGAATTTAATGAAAGACCAGTAAATAAGGGATATCAATGAATAAATCCTCCTATAATGGCAAAAACAGCTCCTATAGATAAAACATAGTGAAAGTGTGCTACTACATAATATGTATCATGAAGTATTACATCAATAGAAGAGTTGGCTAAAATAACTCCTGTTAATCCTCCTACTGTAAATAAGAAAACAAATCCAAGTCTTCATAAAATTGAAGGCCTATAATTAATTTGAGTTCCATGTAAAGTTGCTAATCATCTAAAAATTTTAATTCCGGTAGGAACTGCAATAATTATAGTTGCTGAGGTAAAATAAGCACGTGTATCAATATCTATACCTACTGTAAATATATGATGAGCTCATACAATAAATCCTAAAAGACCAATTGCTATTATGGCATAAATTATTCCTAAACATCCAAAAGTTTCTTTTTTTCCTCTTTCTTGGCAAATAATGTGAGAAATTATCCCAAATCCAGGTAAAATTAAAATATAAACTTCAGGATGGCCAAAAAATCAGAATAAATGTTGGTAAAGAATAGGATCACCTCCCCCTGCAGGATCAAAAAATGAGGTATTTAAATTTCGATCTGTTAATAATATAGTAATAGCTCCCGCTAATACAGGTAAAGATAGTAATAATAATAATGCAGTAATACCTACAGCTCAAACAAATAAAGGTATTTGATCAAATGATATATTATTAACTCGTATGTTAATAATAGTAGTAATAAAATTAATAGCTCCTAGAATTGAAGAAATTCCTGCTAAATGAAGGGAAAAAATAGCTAAATCAACTGATCTTCCCCCATGAGCAATATTAGATGAAAGTGGGGGATAAACTGTTCATCCTGTTCCTGCTCCATTTTCGACAATTCTTCTTGAAATTAAGAGAATTAAAGAGGGGGGGAGTAATCAAAATCTTATATTATTTATTCGTGGGAAAGCTATATCTGGAGCTCCTAATATTAAGGGAACTAATCAATTACCAAATCCTCCAATTATAATTGGTATAACCATGAAAAAAATTATAATAAAAGCATGAGCTGTAACAATAGTATTATAAATTTGGTCATCTCCAATTAATGAGCCAGGATTTCCTAATTCAGTACGAATTAATAATCTTAAAGAAGTTCCTACTATACCAGCTCAAATACCAAAAATGAAATATAATGTTCCAATATCTTTATGATTTGTTGAATAAAGTCATTTTCGCAAATAAAATGGCTGAGTTTAAGCGATAAATTGTAAATTTATTAACGAGAAATATTCTCTTTTATTAGTCTTATATTCAATGATGATATAAAATTGCAAATTTTAAGGGGTATAATTAAAATACTAAGGCTTAAAGAATTTCTTTATTTATAATTTTGAAGATTATTAGTTTATATAACTTAAAACCTTATATAAAAAAAAAAGTTCTAAAAATTATACCTAGTAAAGAAATTATTCTAAAAATATTAATAAATAATAAATTATTATTTTTTAAGAAAATTTTTAATCATTTTATTTTAAAAAAATTAAAAATAATGGAAGAGTAACTAATTCGAATATAAATAAATAATATAATTAATCTTATTATAATAAAAATAAATGAAATTATATTTAAATTATTATTAATTAAAAAATTAATAATAATTCATTTAGGAAAAAATCCTAAAAATGGAGGTAATCCCCCTAAAGAAAGAAAATTAATTAAAAAAGAAAATTTAATTTGAAAATTTATATTAATTAAAAATAATTGATTAATAAAATAAATATTTAATATATTAAATAAAAAACATATAATTCTAATTAAAAATGAATATATGAATAAATATATTATTCATAAATTTTCTCTAATTATTAAAGCAATAATTATTCACCCTAAATTATTAATTGAGGAAAAAGATATTAATTTTCGTAAAGATGTTTGGTTAAAACCCCCCATTACTCCAATAATAACATTTAAAATTACAATAATTATTAAAAAATTATTATTTAAATAATAAGATATTAAAATTATAGGTGAAATTTTTTGTCAGGTTATAATAATAAAACAATTAAATCATGATAATCCTTCAATAATATTAGGGAATCAGAAATGAAAGGGGGCTGATCCTATTTTTATTAACATAGATGAATTAATTATAATTGAAATAAGATTATTAATTTCAAAATTTTTTAATAAAATTATTTTTATTAAGATAATAAATAAAAAATTAATAGAGGCAATAGATTGAGTTAAAAAATATTTTAATGCTGCTTCTGAAGATAATAAATTTTTAGAATTGGAAATTAGGGGGATAAATCTTATTAAGTTAATTTCTAATCCAATTCAACATCCTATTCATGTATTAGAAGAAATGGAAATTAAGGTTCTAAAAAAAAGAATAAAAAAAAAAAATATTTTATTTGAATTAAAATTAAAAAAAATTTAAAATAGGGGGTAAAAAATAAATTATAAATTTATTATTTATATTTTAGTGTAAGATGCACGATAATTTTTGATATTATTAGATATAGTTTAATTCTATAAAATATAATAAAGGTAGAAAATCTACTTAATTTACTCTATCAAAATAATCCTTTAATCAGGCACTTTATTTTTAAAAAAAAGGATTTCCTTTATATTTGAGGTATGAGCCCAAAAGCTTCATTTAGCTTATTTTTAA